AAAAATATTATTTTAATAATGTAAATAGATGCGTTTTAGGGGCTCAAACACCCAGCTCGAGGCTTTCCTGTTTTCCGGGGGGTTTCCAGGATAAATACCAGCCTACGAGTTTTGGGGGGTGGGGGGGTTTTCGCCTAAAAACGAAGGGGGTGATCTTAGATCTTTTAGGAGAAATCACTAATTATTTATGCTCTTGAAATCAGTTATGCAATGCTTCTGTTTAAATTTTAATGCATGCATTAATTCTATTAAATGCAAGAAAATGTTCTACCTTGTCAGCTAACCTTTAGCGCTGCACTCTGAAATGCCAAGTGAAAAGGAAAAAAAAAAAAATAACCATGCCCATTAGAATGAATGCCCGGCATGTGGGATCACAGCTGAATATGAACTCCACCAATAACTTATGCCAGGGCCAGTGAAAGATTGGGGAAGTAGAGCAAGTATTGGACTTGAGATGTAGAGCCAAATGCCAGGAATAATTCACTGTGTGAAACCCCCACAAATACTTGTCCCTCACCTTCATTAAACGACGTTACATTGCTTAAAAGTAATGTCATCCCTCTCCATATATGTTCTTTACTTTGAGGCTTGTATAAGATTATATGCAAGGGTTATTTAATGATTGGTTGAAGGTCTTTTTTTGTCTTTTATACTCGAAAGGTCTTATTTACGGACCATTTATGAGGATCTTGTGTTCATGTCCTGTGGTCGACTTATCTGACATGGTGATGTTTTAATGGTCTAAATATATTCATGGTTATAATACATACTGTGTCCTTATACATTATTGATATGTTGTATATAAATATATGGTGTAAATACATATATGTACTTACAAAGAATAGTTAAATTCAGAATACTAGCTTTGGGAGCTAGAGGTGGGAGTTAAAATCTCCTTTCTTTGAGCAATAGGGAGGATTTTAACCTCCGGCCGCCGGTTTACAAGACCGGTGCTCTGGCGCTGAGCTACTAGTGCAAGTTATTTGTAGAAGTTTGTTTTCTAATCAGCCAGCGATGGGGAAAAGGCCAAGGAAAATGGAAAAATAGATGAAGGATGCAATTTGTCCAATGATAATGTAAGGGTGCTCTACTGGCATGCCCCCAATTCAGGTGAGGATGAGGACATCTGCCACTAGGGTTCAAAAGAGGAATTGAGAAAGGGGGCGGAAAGTTAAGCTTCGTTGTTTGGAGGTGTGCAGGAATGGTACAAGAAGTAATACTAAGATGGAGGCAAGGAGGGCAAGCACTCCTCCTAGTTTGTTAGGGATAGAACGAAGAATGGCATAGGCAAAGAGAAAGTACCATTCTGGTTTAATGTGGGGAGGAGTTACAAGGGGGTTTGCAGGGGTAAAATTGTCCGGGTCCCCAAGATAGTTAGGAGAAAAGAGGGCAAGAGAAGCAAGAGCAAGTAGTATTAGGGCGAAGCCAAGGAGGTCTTTGTAGGAGAAGTAGGGGTGAAATGGGATTTTATCAGCATCAGAGTTGAGGCCTGCTGGGTTATTTGAGCCTGTTTCATGGAGGAAAAGTAGGTGAAGGAGGGTAGCGGCAAGTACCACAAAGGGGAGAAGAAAGTGAAATGCAAAGAAACGTGTGAGTGTGGCATTGTCAACTGAAAATCCCCCCCAGATTCACTGAACAAGTGTGCCCCCTACGTAGGGGACAGCTGAAAGAAGGTTGGTGATGACTGTGGCCCCCCAAAAAGACATTTGACCCCAAGGGAGAACATACCCAACAAAGGCAGTCATTATTACAAGTAGGAGGAGGATGACACCAATGGTTCAGGTCTCCTTGTAGAGGTATGATCCATAGTATAAGCCTCGCCCAATGTGCATGTAGATGCAGATGAAGAAAAAGGAGGCTCCATTAGCATGCATGTTTCGGATGAGTCACCCAAAGTTTACATCTCGGCAGATGTGGGCGACTGAAGAAAAGGCTGTGGCAATGTCAGAGGTGTAGTGTATTGCAAGGAATAGTCCTGTGACAATTTGGGCAATTAGACAGAGGCCCAGTAGGGAGCCAAAGTTCCATCAAGCAGAAATATTGGATGGGGCAGGGAGGTCAACTAGTGCATGGTTTGCGATTTTAAGAAGGGGGTGGGTTTTTCGTAGGCTAGTCATTAAGGTTTCCTGTAGTTGAATTACAACGATGGTTTTTCAAGCCATTAGTCCTGGTTAGAGTCCTGGCAGGAATAATGTTTTATGTGATATGTATTTTTATGATGGGGCTAGTATTGGGTTTGGTTGTGGTTGCTTCTAATCCCTCCCCCTATTTTGGGGCTCTTGGGTTGGTTGTCGTGTCTGGGATGGGCTGTGGGATTTTAATGGGGCATGGGGCTCCTTTCCTTTCGCTTGTCTTGTTCCTAATTTATTTGGGGGGGATATTGGTTGTGTTTGCATATTCTGCTGCCCTTGCTGCTGAGCCTTATCCTGAAACTTTAGGGAGTCGATCAGTTTTAGTAAATGCTGGGGGATATATGCTGGCCATTCTTGGGGGAAGTGGGTTGCTCTGGGGGGAGTGATTTGGGGGGTTGTGGTTTACATCTGATGAGGGGGCAGAGTTTGCTTTAACTCGTGGGGATGCTGGAGGGGTGGGACTAATATATTCTTCTGGGGGAGCTATGCTTGTGTTAAGTGGGGGAGTGCTCTTACTAACACTGTTTGTTGTGTTAGAGGTATGTCGTGGGTTCAGTCGAGGCACTCTTCGGGCTGTTTAAATGTTAAGTAGTAGGAGTGCGAGGATGAAAGTGAGAAAGAATAGAGCTAGGAACGTTTTAACTATACCTTGTTGTGCATTGCTAGTGGTTGTAATGAGGGGCAGGTTTATTGTGTGGGCTGCCTTTGGGCCAGTTTTGTCCAGTCATGTTTGGTCAATTATTTGGGCAGCAACATATTGACCTAATAAAAGATTTAGTTGAGAGGGGAGGCGGTGTATAATAGACGGATAGAAGCCTAGTATGTTGGAGAAGTTGTGGGTCAGAAGTTGGGGGGTTGGTTTAAATTGCTTATTAGTGAGGCTAGCAAGGTCTAGTGCAACCAAGAGGCCTAGAATGGTTACAACCAGGGCAGCAAGCTTAAGAAGGGGGGGTATTGTTATAATAGGGGTTTTTGGGAGGGCAATGTTTGCGGTAATGAGGAGCCCTGCAATGATGCTCCCCCATGCAAGGCGTTTGATGGGATTGAGAACTGCTGGGTTGTTCTCATTAATAGGGGAGAGAGAGTTGAATCGTGGGTGGCCCATTGAGACAAAAAAGATAATACGGAGGCTATAAATAGCAGTAAAAGAGGTGGCAAGTAGGGTTAGGGCAAGGGCTCAGGCATTTAGGTGGGATGTGTTTAGGGCTTCAATAATGGCATCCTTAGAGAAAAAGCCCGCTAAGAAAGGGGTCCCTGTTAAGGCAAGGCTGCCAATTGTAAGGCAGGTGGAGGTGAAGGGGGTTAAGTGGTGCATGCCCCCCATCTTGCGGATGTCTTGTTCATCATTCAAGCTGTGAATGATGGAGCCAGAGCAGAGAAAAAGCATGGCTTTAAAGAAAGCATGTGTGCAGATGTGTAGAAAGGCTAGTTGGGGTTGGTTGAGGCCAATTGTAGCCATTATTAGGCCAAGCTGGCTTGAGGTTGAAAAGGCTACGATTTTTTTGATGTCATTCTGTGTCAAAGCACAAGTTGCTGTAAATAAGGTGGTTAGGGCTCCCAGGCAGAGGCAGGTTGAGAGGATAAGTGGGTTGGTCTCTATAAGGGGGCTTATTCGGACAAGCAGAAAAATTCCGGCAACAACTATTGTGCTGGAGTGCAGTAGGGCAGAGACCGGCGTAGGGCCTTCCATGGCAGAGGGCAGTCATGGGTGTAGGCCAAACTGGGCGGATTTTCCGGTAGCAGCCAGGACCAGTCCAAAGAGGGGAAGTGTGAGGTCTAAGCCATGGGCTGCAGAGAAAATCTGTTGGATTTCCCAGGAATTAAGGTTTGTTGCTATTCAAGCTATAGCAAAAATTAGGCCAATATCCCCAACTCGGTTATAAATTACTGCTTGAAGGGCTGCTGTGTTTGCATCAGCTCGGCCATATCATCAGCCAATCAAAAGGAAAGATATGATTCCTACTCCCTCTCAACCAATAAAGACCTGGAATATGTTATTGGCAGTAACAAGGATAATTATGGCAATTAAGAAGACTAGAAGGTACTTAAAAAATCGGTTTATGTAGGGGTCTGAGTGTATATATCAAGATGCAAATTCTAAAATGGACCAAGAGACATATAGTGCAATGGGGGTAAAGATTAGGGAATAAAAGTCGAACTTAAAGCTAATATTTACATCAAAAATAAGGGTGTTTGTTCAGTTTCAGTTAGTGACAACAGTTTCTGTCCCTTCTGCAAGAAAAAGAAACAGGGGGAGGAGGCTCACAAAAAAAGCTATCTTGATGGCTGTCTTGACTTGAAGTAGGGCTCAGGTGGGGGTTTTAGGTGTAGGGGAGAAGGTTGTCAGGACAGGGTAGATAAGTAGAGTAAAAATAAGAAGAAGGGTTGTAGTTATTATGACAGGTGTAGGGTGCATAGCTTTTACTTGGATTTGCACCAAGAGTTTTTGGTTCCTAAGACCAATGGATGAGCTGTTATCCTTTAAAAGCTGGGCGAGGGAGCTCCGGGATCCAACCGGGGACACAAGGGTTAGCAGTCTCTGTTGCTGGCAAGCCTTCCTCGGTGAGCAAGGGGGGTTTAACCCCTGTTTTTAGAATCACAATCTAATGTCTTAGTTAAACTATGCTTACAGGCAGCCCACCCTCAGATTAGGGAGGGGCTTGTGATAAGTAGAAGCAGAGGGAGGAGATGAAGTGTGAGCAGGAGGTGCTCTCGGGTGTGGGAGGGGTCTAGTGCAATAATGTGTTGAGGAACAGGGCCACGTTGGGTCATTAAGAACATGTACAGGGAGTAGGCAGCTGTAATGAGGGTCCCAGCTCCTGTCAGGAGGATGGTTGTTCAAGATCAGTTGAAAAGGGAAGAGATAATTATTAGTTCCCCTATCAGGTTAGGGAGGGGGGGAAGGGCAAGGTTTGCTAGACTTGCAATAAATCATCAAGAGGTTATGAGAGGGAGAAGCATCTGTATGCCCCGTGCAAGAAGCATTGTTCGGGTGTGGGTGCGTTCATAGTTGGTGTTTGCTAAACAAAAAAGGGCAGAGGATGTGAGGCCGTGTGCAATTATGAGGATAAGTGCGCCAGTGAAGCCTCAGGGGGTTTGAATTAAGATACCTCCTGCCACAAGGCCCATGTGACCAACAGAGGAGTAGGCAATGAGCGACTTGAGGTCCGTTTGGCGTAAGCAGATGGAGCCTGTCATGATGATGCCTCAAAGGGAGAGGATAATGAAGGGGTAGCTTAGCTGTTTAGTAAGGGGTTCCAGTACAATTATTATACGCATTATGCCATAGCCCCCTAGTTTGAGGAGAACGGCGGCAAGTACTATGGAGCCAGCAATGGGGGCTTCAACATGGGCTTTTGGAAGTCAGAGATGCATTCCATAGAGGGGCATTTTGACAAGGAAGGCGAGTAGACACCCAGCCCACCAGAGCTTATCCCCGACTGTGAGAAGGGGGAAGGTGTTTGCATAAGGGAGGGTAAGAAGGGACAAGCTTCCTGTGGTATTCTGCAGAATCAAGAGGGCAACTAGTAGGGGGAGGGATCCTGCTAAAGTGTAAAACAAGAAGTATGTCCCTGCGCTCAGTCGGGCTTCTTGGTTCCCCCACCGTGTGATGAGGATAAGTGTGGGGATGAGGGTCGCCTCAAACATTACATAAAACAAAAGAACCTCTGTTGCTGAAAAGGCTAGGATAAGGAAAATTTGGAGAGATGTAAGGAGGGACACATATATGCGTTGTCGGCTTGGGGGCTCGGGGGCAAGGTGGTTTTGGCTTGCAAGAACTATAAGGGGGAGGAGCCAGCAAGTTAATACCAAAAGAGGTGTTGAGAGGGGGTCTAAGGCTAGAAAGTTATTTATGGAAGATCATCCTGTCTCACTGGGGGCACTCAGCCAGGAGAGGCTAAAAAAAGCAATAAGGAGGCTATGGGTGAGAGCTGTGGGTCAAATAAACTTATGTGGAACTAGCCAGGTCGTGGGGACTAGCATAATTGTTGGGATAAGAATTTTTAGCATTGTAGGAGGTTAAAGTTTTGAAGGCGGTCTGTGCCATGTGTACGGGCTGTTGCAACTAGTAGTGCAAGGCCTGCACTTGCTTCACAGGCAGAGAAGGCCAGGAGGAGTATGGGGGAGGCAGAAAAGTTTGTTGTGTTTAGCTCAAGGGTTCAGAGTGAGAGGGCAAGAAAGAGTGAGAGCATTATGCCCTCTAGGCATAGGAGGGCTGAGAGGAGGTGTGTGCGGTGGAATGCTAGGCCTGCTAGTCCTAGAAGAAAGGCTGTTGAAAAAGCAAAGTGCGTAGGGGTCATTAGGCAGGTGTGGACTTTAACCACGAGCTTTTGAGCCGAAATCAAATATTTTAATTAAAATAACTGCCTACTCAGCCCACTCCAGTCCCCCCTGAGTTCATTCATAAATTAGGCCAAGGATTAGGAGCAGGAGGAGGAGGGTGGCTCAAAAGAAAGAAAAGAGGGGGGAAGGTAGTTGATCTGCCCAGGGGAGGGGCAAGAGTAAAGCAATTTCAAGGTCAAACAAGAGGAAGAGGATGGCAACTAGGAAGAAACGCATTGAAAAGGGGAGGCGAGCAGAGCCAAGAGGGTCAAAGCCGCATTCATAGGGGGATACCTTCTCTTGATCTGGTGTTATGAGGGGGAGCCAAAAGGAGACAATTGCTAAAATTGTTGAGAGTGCAATGGCAATAAATATGACTGTGGAGATGAGGTTCATTATCTTTCCTTGGAATTTAACCAAGACCATGGGATTGGAAGTCCCTTATACTGGCTTTGTACTAGAAAGATAGGAGCCTCATCAGTAAATAGAAATGTATAGGAATAGTCAGACTACATCCACAAAGTGTCAGTATCATGCTGCTGCTTCAAATCCAAAGTGGTGCTCCACTGTGAAGTGGTAGTTGATTTGACGGAGGAGGCAGATGGCAAGGAAAGTAGTACCAATGATAACATGTAGTCCATGGAATCCAGTAGCTACAAAGAAAGTGGAGCCATAGACTCCGTCTGCAATTGTAAAGGGGGCTTCATAGTACTCCATACCTTGAAGGAAGGTAAAGTATGCACCTAGTAAGATGGTTAGGGTAAGACTTTGAATGGCTTGTTTCCGTTCCCCCTCTATAATGCTGTGGTGGGCCCAGGTAACTGTTACTCCTGATGCAAGAAGAACGGCAGTGTTAAGGAGGGGGACCCCAAAGGGGTCCAGGGCAGTAATTCCTGTTGGGGGTCAGCATCCTCCAATTTCAGGGGTGGGGGCAAGGCTTGCATGGAAAAATGCTCAAAAGAAGCCTAGGAAGAAGAAAACTTCAGATGTAATGAAAAGAATTATCCCATAGCGGAGGCCCTTTTGAACTGGGGGCGTGTGGTGGCCTTGATAGGTCCCTTCTCGAACAATGTCTCGTCATCACTGAAACATTGTCAGTAAGAGTAGGACGGTGCCTAGACCAATAAGTGTTATTGTGTTGTAGTGGAATCAAATGGCAAGGCCAGATGTTATTAGGAGTGCGGCAATGGCTCCTGTAAGGGGCCATGGGCTGGGGTCTACTATGTGGTATGCATGTGCTTGGTGGGCCATTAAACGTTTTCTTGTAGGTAGAGGCTTATTAAAAGAACAAAGACATAGGCTTGAATTATAGCAACTGCGACTTCTAGAAGGGTGAGTAAGAATAGAACAATGGTTGTGAGAATTGCCACTGTAGGCATAGAAGAAAGGAGGACAAAGGCAGCTGTAGCAATGAGTTGCATTAAGAGGTGGCCTGCTGTGAGGTTTGCAGTAAGCCGCACCCCTAGGGCAAGAGGGCGGATGAAAAGGCTAATTGTTTCGATAATAATAAGGACGGGGATTAGTGGGCCGGGGGTGCCTTCTGGGAGCAAATGGCCAAGAGCAGCAGTGGGCTGATTTCGTAGGCCTATTAGGACTGTTGCCAGTCATAGGGGAACAGCAAAGCCTAGGTTTAATGAAAGTTGTGTTGTAGGGGTGAAGGTGTATGGCAGGAGGCCTAGAATATTAAGGGAGATAAGGTAAATTATTAGGGATGTTAAAATTAAGGCTCACTTGTGCCCTCCTTTATTGATTGGCAGAAGTAGTTGGGAGGTGAAGCGAACAATGAAGAAGTTTTGTAGTGTTAGTAGTCGGTTGGTTAATCACCGTGTGGCAGGGGAAGGGAAAAAAAGGGAGGGAATAATGAAAGCAATGGCTATTAAGGGGATCCCAAGAAGAGAAGGGCTTATAAACTGTTCGAAAAAGCTTGTTATCACATTCAGGGTCAGGTATAGGTTTTAGAGGGTTTTTTGGTTTGGGCAGAGGGTTCATTGGGGGAAATGTGATTTAATGTTTTTGGTACAACAATTGTAAGGAAAACAAGTCATGAAAAGACCAAGATGGTGAACCAGGGGGCGGGGTTCAATTGGGGCATATCACTAGGGGTGGTTGGAAGGCACCAATCTTCAGCTTAAAAGGCTGACGCTGTGGTCCAGTTTAGCTTCCTAGTGAGGCGTCTTCGAGTATTAGGGTGGATCAGTCCTGGAAAAACTTTAGAGGGACAGCTTCTACAACAATAGGCATAAAGCTGTGATTAGCACCACAGATCTCTGAACATTGACCATAGAAGACACCAGGGCGGGAGGCAATAAAAGCAGTTTGGTTCAAGCGGCCAGGAACAGCATCCATTTTAATACCAAGAGCAGGGACAGCTCATGAGTGAAGGACATCCTCTGCTGTTACAAGGACCCGGATAGGGGCCTCAGTGGGGACCACTATCCGGTGGTCTACTTCTAGGAGGCGGAATTGCCCTGGGGCTAAGTCTTGTGTTGGGACTATGTAGGAGTCAAAGGCAATTTCTTGGTAGTCAGTATATTCATAGCTTCAGTATCACTGGTGCCCAATTGCTTTTACTGTTAAGTGAGGGTTATTAATCTCGTCCATTAGGTACAGGATCCGTAGGGAGGGGAGGGCAATAAGAATGAGGATAATTGCAGGAAGAATTGTTCAGATAATTTCGATTTCTTGTGAGTCAAGGAGGTTCATGTTAGTGAGCTTAGTTGAAACCATGGCTACAATAATGTAAAGTACAAGGGTGCTGATAAGAAAAACAATTATTAGGGTGTGGTCATGAAAATGAAGAAGTTCTTCTATTACAGGGGATGCTGCGTCTTGAAATCCTAGTTGTGAGGGATGGGCCATAAATAAGATACGTGGGGCTCTAACCCACGCCTCTGCCTTGACAAAGCAGTATATTAATTACTTTACTAGTATCTTATTAAGAAAGTGACAGAGCGGTTATGTGGCTGGCTTGAAACCAGTTTATGGGGGTTCGACTCCTCCCTTTCTCGTTAGTAGGTCGGTTGAACTTGAACAAAGGCAGGCTCTTCGAATGTGTGGTAGGGGGGAGGGCAGCCATGGAGCCATTCAATGTTTGTTGCAGTGAGCTCTACAGAAGAGACAACTCGTTTAGCAGCAAATGCCTCTCATAGAATGAAGAGGAACATAATTACAGCTGTGAGGGAAATTAGGGAGCCTAGGGAAGAGAGGGTATTTCAGAGGGTGTAGGCATCTGGGTAGTCTGAATATCGGCGAGGCATCCCAGCTAGGCCTAGGAAATGCTGGGGGAAGAAAGTTAAGTTTACTCCTAGAAACATCACCCCAAAGTGAATTTTGGATCAGGTGGTGTGGAGTGTGTACCCTGTGAAGAGGGGGAATCAGTGTACGAATCCAGCCATAATTGCAAATACAGCCCCCATGGATAGAACATAGTGGAAGTGGGCTACAACATAGTAGGTGTCATGGAGGGTGATATCTAGGGAAGAATTAGCCAAGACAATGCCGGTTAAGCCCCCTACAGTAAAAAGGAAAATAAAGCCTAATGCTCAGAGTAAGGGAGTTTCTCACTTGATTGAGCCCCCATGAAGGGTAGCAAGCCAGCTAAAGACTTTTACACCAGTAGGGATGGCAATAATCATTGTTGCTGAAGTAAAGTATGCTCGAGTGTCTACATCTATGCCCACTGTAAATATGTGGTGGGCTCAGACAATAAAGCCCAACAGACCAATGGCCATTATTGCTCAAACTATTCCCATGTACCCAAAGGGTTCTTTTTTGCCAGCATAGTAGGCCACAATGTGGGAGATTATACCAAATCCTGGAAGAATCAAGATGTAGACCTCTGGGTGCCCAAAGAACCAGAAGAGGTGTTGGTACAGAATGGGGTCTCCTCCTCCTGCAGGGTCAAAGAAGGTTGTATTGAGGTTTCGGTCTGTTAAAAGCATGGTAATTCCAGCTGCAAGAACAGGGAGTGAAAGGAGAAGGAGGACAGCAGTAATTAAGACAGCCCACACAAAAAGGGGTGTTTGGTACTGTGAGATAGCGGGGGGCTTCATATTCAAAATTGTTGTAATAAAATTGATTGCTCCGAGGATAGAAGAGATCCCTGCAAGGTGAAGAGAGAAGATTGTTAGGTCAACAGAGGCTCCAGCATGTGCAAGATTGCCTGCAAGAGGCGGGTAAACTGTTCAGCCGGTCCCTGCCCCAGCTTCAACTCCAGAAGAAGCTAGCAGGAGGAGGAATGATGGAGGGAGGAGTCAGAAGCTCATATTATTCATTCGGGGGAAAGCTATATCAGGGGCCCCAATCATTAGGGGGATTAATCAGTTTCCAAACCCTCCAATCATAATTGGTATTACTATAAAGAAAATTATTACAAAGGCATGTGCAGTCACAATGACATTGTAAATTTGATCATCCCCTAGGAGGGCTCCAGGTTGGCTTAGTTCTGCTCGAATAAGAAGGCTTAGTGCTGTTCCCACTATCCCAGCTCAGGCACCAAATACAAGATAGAGGGTGCCAATGTCTTTATGGTTGGTCGAAAAGAATCAACGTGTGATTGCCACAGGTAAAATGGCTGAGAGTTTAAGCGGTGGATTGTAGTCCCATGAACAGAGGTTTGAATCCTCTTTTTACCAAGCCCTGAGGTGTTTACATATAGGATTGCAAATCTTGAGTTGCAGATTGACGTCTGCCGGGGCTTTCCCCCGCCATTTTGCCCGGCTGGCGGGGGAAAGGTAGGCGGATGCCCACTGGTTTGGGCACTTAGCTGTTAACTAAGAGTTTGTAGGATCGAGGCCTTCCCGCCTAGAAAGGCTTTAGCTTAATTAAAGTGTCTGTTTTGCATACAGAAGCTGCGGGTTAATGTCCTGCAAGTCTTATTCAGAGGCTGGGAGGTTTTCACTCCCACTTAAGGCTTTGAAGGCCTTTGGTCTAGTGTTAGCCTAAGCCTCTTTAAAGGTTTAGGAGGGCAGAAATTGCAGGGGTCAAGGGCAGAAGGAGTACTGTAGAGAGGGTGGCCATGGAGAGGGGCAGGGTGAAGTGTGTTGGGGGGAGGCGCCAGGGGGTTAGGCCTGCCACATTGTTGGGGGAGAGGGTGAGAGTTATGGCATAGGATAGGCGAAGGTAGAAGTAGAGGCTTAAAAGGGCAGTCAAAGCCACAAATGTGGCGGTCATGGGGAGGTGCTGTTTAGTAAGCTCTTGTAGAATGAGTCACTTGGGCATAAAGCCTGTCATTGGGGGGAGGCCCCCCAGGGAAAGAAGCAAGAGGGGGGCAAGAGTGGTAATAAGGGGGGCCTTTGCTCAGGCTGTTGCCAAGGAATTAACATTAGTTGTGCTGTTAAAGCTTAAGGTAAGGAACAGGGAGGAGGTCATGACAAGATATGTCACAAGGGCAAGGAGGGTCAAGGTAGGGGCATACTGAATAATTAGAAGTATCCAGCCAAGGTGGGCAATAGAAGAGTATGCAAGAATCTTGCGTAGCTGGGTTTGATTTAGCCCGCCTCAGCCTCCCACAAGAGTGGAGGCAAGTCCTAGGAGGACAAAGAGTTCTTGGCTGGCAGCAGGGATTTGGAGGAGAAGGGCAAAGGGGGCTAATTTCTGCCAGGTTGATAGAATCAAGCCTGTAGTAAGGTCTAAGCCTTGAAGAACCTCTGGGAGTCAGGTGTGGAGGGGGGCTAGTCCAAGTTTTAAAGAGAGGGCTAAAATAATTATGGTTGTGGGGACGGGGTGGGTCATTAGTTGAATGTCTCATTGTCCTGTGAGTCAGGCATTTGTTAGACTGGCAAAAAGAAGGGTGGCAGCAGCAGTGGCTTGTGTTAAGAAATATTTGGTGGTGGCTTCAATTGCCCGGGGGTGGTTTTGTTGTGCTATGAGGGGAATAATTGCCAGGGTATTGATCTCAAGGCCCATCCATGCAAGCAATCAGTGGGAGCTGGTGGCAGTGAGGGTAGTGCCTAGAACAAGGCCAAAGAAAAGGAGGGTAAGTGTGTAGGGGTGCATTAGTAAAGGAGGGGGTTTAACCAACATGTTTGGGGTATGGGCCCAAAAGCTTGTTTAGCTGACTTTACTAGGAAGTGGTGTAGTGGAAGCACTAAGAGTTTTGATCTCTTCAGGTAGGGTTCAAGTCCCTTCTTTCTAAGGAGGCGGGGGGATTTTAACCCCCATTAGTCACTCTATCAAAGTGGCCCTTTATTCAGGCACGGCTCCGTGTTAAAGTTGGGGGGGTAGACCAGCAAGTGCAAGGGGGAGTGAAAAGTGTCAGATGACCAGGGAGAGAGTGAGGGGGAGAAAGTTCTTCCAGATAAGATGTATGAGTTGGTCATAGCGGAAGCGGGGGTAGGAGGCTCGAACCCATAGGAAAAGAACAGAAAGAAGAGCTGCCTTTGTCATGAGATTTACAGATGTTAGTTCAGGGAAGTGGGGAAGGTGATAGGCCCCCAGGAAAAGAGCAGCAGAGAGGGTGTTCATTAGCAGGATGTTAGCATACTCTGCAAGGAAGAAAAGAGCGAAGGGGCCCCCTGCATACTCTACATTAAAGCCCGAAACAAGTTCAGATTCCCCTTCTGTGAGGTCAAAGGGGGCTCGATTGGTTTCGGCCAATGTAGAGATGTATCATATTGCTGCTAGGGGTCATGCTGGGAGAAGCAATCAAATACTTTCTTGAGCTACACTAAATGTCTGGAGGGTAAAGCCCCCTGTAAAAATGATAGTGCTTAACAGAATTAGTCCTAAGCTCACCTCATATGAAATTGTCTGTGCAACTGCTCGTAATGCTCCAATGAGGGCATATTTAGAGTTGGAGGCTCATCCAGAGCCTAAAATTGAGTATACAGCAAGGCTGGATAAAGCGAGAATAAAGAGGATGCTTAAGTTTAAGTCTGTGACAGGGTGGGGAAGAGGGAGGGGGGCCCAAAGTGTGAGGGCTAAGGTGAGGGCAAGCATTGGGGCTAATAAGAATAAAAAGGGGGAGGAAGTAGAAGGGCGTACTGGTTCTTTAATAAAGAGTTTTACACCATCCGCAATTGGCTGTAGTAAGCCAAAAGGGCCAACAACATTTGGGCCTTTTCGTAGCTGTATATAGCCAAGGACTTTACGTTCCAAAAGTGTAAGGAATGCAACAGCTAGAAGGACAGGGACAATGTAGGCAAGGGGGTTAAGTACGTGGGTTAAAATTGTGGAAAGCATAGTTAAGGAGAGGAGTTGAACCTCTGTTCAAAGGGCTTAGGTCTTTTGCATTTTCCGGGCTCTGCCACCTTAACTTGCCTTTTTCTCAGGCAGGGTGCTGTGCCCTTTTACCTATTTTAGTTGGTTTCCTTAGGTAAGGGGGAGGCATACTTTTAGCATGGGCCTCTTCTTTTCGGTCCTTTCGTACTAGAAAAGAGCACTCATAGATAGAAACTGACCTGGATTTCTCCGGTCTGAACTCAGATCACGTAGGACTTTAATCGTTGAACAAACGAACCCTTAATAGCGGCTGCACCATTAGGATGTCCTGATCCAACATCGAGGTCGTAAACCCCCTTGTCGATATGGGCTCTAAAAGGGGATTGCGCTGTTATCCCTAGGGTAACTCGGTCCGTTGATCGGCTTTGCCGGATCTTGTAGGTCAGATATTCTGTTAGCTGGAGCTGTCGCTCTAGCTTTAAGGGGGTGGGCCCCATTCCGCATGGGGGATGTTTGTTTCCCCACGGTCGCCCCAACCAAAAACAAAAGGGCAGGTACCACTTGGTTAATTCTGTTTAAGCCAGGTATTTTACATGGACTGCCTTGTGTCTTAAGCTCCATAGGGTCTTCTCGTCTTATGGTTTTATTCCCGCTTCTGCACGGGAAGATCAATTTCATTGACTGGAAAAAGGAGACAGCTTAGCCCTCGTTATGCCATTCATACAGGTCTCCATTTAAAAGACAAGTGATTACGCTACCTTCGCACGGTCAAAATACCGCGGCCGTTAAACTAATGTAGTCACAGGGCAGGCGGGACCTCTTATACAGTTGTTGCAAGAGGCGATGTTTTTGGTAAACAGGCGAGGCCAATGTTTGCCGAGTTCCTTCTTTTTCTTTTAGTCTTTCCTAAAACACACCTGTGTGGGGTTAACGCTAGGTTTTGGGTGGATTTCTAGGTTATGTTGGGTTTTCCCAGGGCCCTCTTTTGTTGGGGGCGTTAATTTTCAGTGATGGGTTCGTTCTGAGTTACATAGGTGTTGGGAGAGGGGCGGCCCTCTTATTACTCATTTTAGCAGTGTCTCTTTCATGGTTGCATGAAAAGGCCTACTATTGTGAAAGGGGCTTTAGATTATGTTGTACGGATTAGGGAGGAGGGAGGTACTTGAGCTTTAACGCTATCTGTAGGGGTGGCTGCTTTTAGGCCCACCAAGGTACTTTGCCTTAAGTATTTTAATCTTTAGCCTGCTTTAACAAGGTTGTGTCCTTTTTCAAGGGGGCTGTTCCCCCCTTGAATAACTCTTAAATTTTCTTTGTGTCACTCGGTAGTGTGTGCAGTTTTGAGGGAAGAAGAATTAAGGCTGAACTTCTATTCATTTTGTAGGCAACCAGCTATAACTTAGCTCGGTAGGTCTGTCACCTCTACTCAAAGATCTTCCCACTCTTTTGCTACAGAGACGGGTTTGCCCTAAATAGGCTGTCCTGGAGTAGCTCGCCAAGTTTCGGGGGCTCAAACTAAAGGGCACTTTGCTTGAGGGCTACTAACTAAATCATGATGCAAAAGGTACGAGGGGGTGTCTCTGCTTTGTGCCTCTTTACTGGGTTGTTTCATTTCTCTTTCAGCTTTCCCTTGCGGTACTTTTTCTATTGCGCCAGTGGTCCTTTTCTGTCGCCCATACTAGGGAGGAAAAATGGTTTGTTTGTTGTGTGGAGGGGGGGGTGTGGGGTTATTAATATTGTTTGTTGTTGTTGGAGGGGGGGGCTAGCTGTTAGGAGGTGCTCAGTGCGACTCGATTTGCACGAGGATCTTCTCGGTGTAAGGGAGATGCTATACTATTTTAGCTACACTCTGGTTTTTCCAAGTGCACCTTCCGGTACACTTACCATGTTACGACTTGCCTCCCCTTTGTCGAAAAATCTTTTTAATTATAGTTGGGGTATCTTTGGGGAGAGTGACGGGCGGTGTGTGCGCGCTTCAGGGCCGTTTTCAGAGGAGCACTCTATTCTCCATCTTACTGCTAAATCCTCCTTTAAATGCCTGATTTCAAGGCACTGTTCGTGTGCACTGGTTCAGTGAATGTAGCCCATTTCTTCCCCTCTCGTACGCTACACCTCGACCTGACGTTTTAGGCTGTGCCAATTGAGCTCACTGTTAGTCCTTCATAGGGTAAGCTGACGACGGCGGTATATAGGCGGGGAAAACAAGGGAGGGTGAGGTTAAACGGGGGTTATCGGTTCTAGAACAGGCTCCTCTAGGGGGGTCTAAAGCACCGCCAAGTCCTTTGGGTTTTAAGCTGGGGCTCGTAGTTCCCTGGCAAGCAAAGATGTAAAGTTATTACTTGTGTTTAAGGCTAGGCATAGTGGGGTATCTAATCCCAGTTTGTTTCCTAGCTTTCGTGGAATAATATTGTTTAAAGCCACTTTCGTGGGAGGTCTTCCTGTCTTCATGAGGGTATAACAGCTTTGAAGATGTTTAGCTTTAGTGAAGTGTCATATTAACCACATTTTACGCCGGCATTTGTCAACTTGGGCCTCTCGTATAACCGCGGTGGCTGGCACGAGTTTTACCGGCCCTCTTGGTTTAACTAAGTCAAGTTTTCACTTATTGCTTAATGTCTATTACTGCTGAGTTCCCTTGGGGGTGTGGCTAAGCAAGGCGTTGTGGGCTAACATGTGGTTGTGCCTAATGCCTGCTCCTTTGTTCCGGGGGGAGGACACGTAGGGCATTCTCACAGGGATGCGGATACTTGCATGTATAAATATAACCAAAGCTGACAGTAAAGTCAGGACCAAGCTTTTGTGCTTACGAGGCTTTCTAGGGCCTATCTTAACATCTTCAGTGTTATGCTTTAGTTAAGCTACGTTAGC